TGGAATTCATAGCTTTTCAATCTTTTTTCCCTTTTCTTTTTATTGTCTGAATAGTCAGGAGCTAAGACCATTCCAATGCTCCCTTCCGCCATGCATAAACTAAACCAACAATTAAGATAAGCACGAAAATTAAAGCTTCTATAAATACAGATACGCCCAATACATCAAAACTCATTGCCCATGGATAAAGAAAAACCGTTTCAACATCAAAAACAACAAAAACTAGAGCAAACATATAATAACGAATTCTAAATTGTAACCAAGCGTTGCCCATTGGTTCTATACCCGATTCATAACTAGAAAGTTTCTCCGGCCCTTTCCTAATCGGGGCTAAAATCCCAGAAATTAAAAATGCCAAAATAGGAATAAAACTTGATATTATTAGAAATGCCCAAAAAATATCATATTCGTAAAGCAAAAACATAGACGCACTCCTATGAACGTGGAAAGTATATCGGATTGGTTGATTCGAATTGAAGTTCTAAAGTCATTGATAACTAGTTAGTCAAAACAACAATTTATTTTGACCAAACCATCTAGTTTCCTTTGATTATTGCAGGGCATATCTCATTTCAAGATTTATCGACTGACTTGATCGGGATCCTATTTCCAGTCTACTTCATTTTTTTAGTTCAATTTTCTTTAATTGCTTTAGTTAGTATAACTCTAGATGTTATACTTAGACAAATTTTCTTGTTTTTGCCTAGGATTCTTCCTAAAGCCTAAAGAAAGCAAATAGAATTCTTATTTTGTGTTTAAAATTTTTGAATTTATTATTCTTTTGATATTCTTTTGATTATTTGAATTTTCTTTATAAAAATGCGAGTTCGGAATTTGGATTTTTTAGGAATAGAGTCGAAAGTTTTTTCTTAGTAATTTAGAGTAGAACAAGTATTCAAATGTAAGAGAATGGGTAGGTATCTGGGGATTTCGAATATCTTAGTGTTGGTATATTCCGTTTATCAGATCTGGATGGGGTGGGGTTTTCTCTTGATTGAATACAGAAAAAGAAGACCACCCCCCCTTGTTTTGGTGTGCTTCGCCGGGTCTTGGTAAGGTATACCAAAGAAAAGGAGTATCGCTAGCTTAACCCCTTGATTGTGGGCAGAAAAATGCATATGGAATTTCCCTTCGACAATTAATGACGAAGGGTTGGTTTGTTTGGAAAAAGATCGATTCGATTCCTTGAAATATGATATGTTTTTTCGGTTTTCTGTTCTGCTTTAAATGATTCCCGTGAGTGAGTTTCTAGGACAAATTTTGTTTCGATGAACCAACCGGTCAGTTATAAGCAACAAACAAGAATGAAGAAATCAAAATTATACAATTTTTTATTTCAAATGAAAATTTGGAATTTTATTCATTTTTTTTATAGGGCTCTAGGGCTATACGGACTCGAACCGTAGACCTTCTCGGTAAAACAGATCAAACTTATTATTATCAAAATGATCTGAACTGTTTCAAAGACCCAACATGCATTTTTTTTTGCATTGGGCTCTTTCATTAACTGATAGAAATATCAGCCAATCTGCCATATTTTTTCTTGACAGAAAAATAAGATAAGGAGATGGCTCCATGTGCTCTGATTCATTATTTGGGATTCTAATTCAGAGCACTACCAAAGTGTTTCAAAGGTGAAGTTATTTTGACGTAGGTCTGCCTTTGGCCTAGAATTTTAAGTTAAATGAAGTCTCTATCGTTCGGCTTAAAAAATCCAATATGAAACTTCATACACCTTCAAGTTCATAGGACGAAAAGAGATTTTTTGAGGGCCTTATACTCATTATGCCTAGCATTGAATATACTGCTATTCACCTTATCAATATCTCAAGGCGGAGCCTGTTTGGTACCTACAAAGGGCACTCAAATAGGACCGAACCTCTCGTCAGGCTATTGTTCTCTTTTCTCTTAAAGTTATTATGGAGTAAGACATCGATTTCTCAATAAGATCCATTTTTTGGATTGTATGGTGGATTCCCCTGAAAAACATTGGCGCGCGTGTAAACGAGGTGCTCTACCAACTGAGCTATAGCCCTTAGTGCTTGTGATGCATATTTTATCATGTATATAATTTGTTGTCAAGATCAATATTCTATGATCCAACATCCGAAATTTTTGAGTGGTATTGGTTCGATTATTGTTGCTTATAAGGAATATGATATTTATAATCCATCGATAGGATGGGTTCCATTTGGTTCTCTTTAGGATAATAAGTGACCTACTTAACTCAGTGGTTAGAGTATCGCTTTCATACGGCGGGAGTCATTGGTTCAAATCCAATAGTAGGTAGAACTTATTAGATACCGGAGTCAACGGTATCTAATAAGTTTTTTGTCCCACCCTTATTTTTATAGATTTTTTATTTATTTCATTTTTGAATTGCGTTGTATCTAAATTGGATTCTGCTTGATTGGATTATGTCGAGTGAATCCAATCAAAATAGGGTTTAGAAACAGAACCTCTTTTGATTATTTGAACGCACCAACTAGTTATGAAATTG